ATTGTTTTATATATTCTTCGAATTTCTATGTCTAGGAAACTACGAGAGGATCGTATATTTTATTACTTTCTATTTTACATTTTTTCTTTTATTGTCTTCTTTGTTCTATTTTACTTTCTTTCAGATTAAAAAAACTCTAAAGTATACTGCAGATCGAGGTAAGAAATTCAAATATTTTTTCTATTTACTTTTTTTTATATATCTGTCAGGTTCTTTAATATTGTATGGAATTTTTTTAATAATAAGAGTAAGTGAAAGTTTCTTTCTCGCATCCATTAATTGCCTTAAAAATCTCGTATGCATAGATATGAAAAGAAAATATTTGATACGCGAAGTCATGATTTGATTGATTTTTCTATTATTTCTATAGATATATCATATCTTAAAGAAATAATAGAAATGTAAATGGATCTTTTCTGGTATTCGGAAAAAAGATATTTTAAAGTCAAATGACTTGTATGTTAGAACTTAGAATAGAATAAACCCTTCTACGTGGAGGAGAGGAATAGCAATTTATTCCTATAGAACCTCTAGGAAGAAGAAGATTTAATCAGAAATATCGACAGATTCTTGCGGAGTCCAAACCAGTATTAAAAACAAAAAAAGATCCACTGTTCGAATTTCATTTCTATCGAATTTGAATATCAGAATAGTAAATATAGTTATGATTCAATGGGTTAGGTCCACTTACTTTTTTTTAGAATTTTTCCCATTTTTTGATTGGAATAATAGAAAATAGGAATATATGAAAATAAAAGGAGATATCACATTCTAAAAAAAGAAAAATATATAATAATATATATAGAATATATATAAATAATAATATTTTAGAAATAATAATATTTCACTTTCTAACTAGAATTAGTTTACTATATTCGAATTCATTAGAATGATAACAACAACGTATTAGAATTCGATTTTTTAATGCAATTCTACTATTCCTCAGTTTTTCTATTTTCTATTCCCTTTTATTTTAAAAATAGAAACTTCTTACAAATATCAAGAATATCTCTATTCTTCCTTCAAATTAGGAATACTACTGTTGGCTTTTTATGAAAAAAAGGCTCAAAAGCCCCCTATCGGATTTGAACCGATGACTTACGCCTTACCATGGCGTTACTCTACCACACTGAGTTAAAAGGGCCCCGTTTGATTCAATTCCTGAATTAAGGAACCAGACAATATGAGTTTAGTACATCTATTTGTTACTGCATATACTTATTATATAAATTATATAAATAGGATTAGAATAGATGTACATAGAAGATTAGAATATATATACATAGATCTATTTTACTTACATAGCAACTCATTAAGGAACAATAAATTGGATTTACCTAGTGAATAGAGTATAGTTAAAAAATGATTTATTGAAATTGGATTTGATAAATATCAATGGAATGCATTTTTTCAAAACCGATTTTAATTGAAGTCATCCTCATCATAACACGAAATTCATTTCATTGATACATGTACCCACTAATTCAAATATTTCATCGAATCATTGATAAATGGATTCAATTTGTCCTGTCCCTCAGCCAAATTCTTATTGAAAAAAAACAACTTTCAATAACTTATTGATCCCTATCCTTTTTACCCAATTTCCAGATTGATTCTCGTTTTTTATTTGCCATCTTAGTGTGAGATAGAAATATACTTATCAAATCTTCTTAACAATGAATGAAAGTGAAAGAAATGAGGTTTTAATCCCTCGCCAGTTCCAGCAAATCAATCATTCGCTGAAAGGATTCTCTCTTTCTTTTGTTTTCTTTCACATTCCTTATCTTTTTTCTATTTTTCTATATAATCTATACTATATTATATATTATGTATATATAACTATATAATCTATACAATATATATATAATATAATTATCTAATAATATATATTTCCATTTTCGATTGGTGATTGGAATGAACAATTTCGAAATATAAAAGATGAATCAAAAATTCTAAAAGATGGAAAGAGCCTTCTGATCGAATCATATCATTCCTTTATATTGACAATTTCAAAAAACTGTTCATACTATTAACATAGTATAATGGCGGTTGGGCAAGTATGCCCCCATCGTCTAGTGGTTTAGGACATCTCTCTTTCAAGGAGGCAACGGGGATTCGACTTCCCCTGGGGGTAGGATACTACAAAAGGAAATTGATCAGGGATTATCAATAATAAAGACTGAAATTGATTCTTCCTGGGTCGATGCCCGAGCGGTTAATGGGGACGGACTGTAAATTCGTTGGCAATATGTCTACGCTGGTTCAAATCCAGCTCGGCCCAAAAATTTGCGGATCCACCATGAAATGATATAACCCATTTGTTGTTCTCCGAAAATGACCGATGTGCTCGGATACGGAAGAATAAAAATTTCATACATCCCTAGTGCTATTTTTTTTCCGTATTACATATTTTTTACACAAATTCGTATTTTGATAAATTCCTATCAGGATCCGAAAGAGTCTTTCTTTTTTGTTTCATTGCTTCATTTTTCAACCGATTTGGCAATAACGAACGGATTACTCGTAGTCCGTGTCGATCTCTCTAAAGCGCATATCCATAGACAATATATATATAAGTTCGCCTCTTGCAGTTACAGTACAACGGTTCGAAGCTAAAATAGAAAAAGAAAGGGTTTGAATGAAATTGTAAGAATATGTATGTTGTACAATTTTTTCCCTGGGATTGTAGTTCAATTGGTCAGAGCACCGCCCTGTCAAGGCGGAAGCTGCGGGTTCGAGCCCCGTCAGTCCCGATGGATACAAATCCAATCTAAAAAAGATATCAATTCATTTCGTGTGTGAAAGGGAAAAAAAAATAATTTCATTTCAAACAGGGATCCCCTTTTTTAGTTTAAAATAAAGATAATGGTTCCGACGAAGAAAGAAAAAAGGAAAAGGAATTTTTGATTGTATCAGTAAAGGAAATTTTTTTTTGGTATGGATAAAAGATCTTCCTATGTTATACTATTAAATTCTCGACGATGAATCGATTTGATAGATCTGATATTGTTATTCGTGATATTGATCCGATTTGATATTATCGAGATATAATTTCATTGAATTTACCGACGAAAGTTTTATCATTTCTATGGGATTAAATCCCAAAGTATTTTTTAGAAATTAAAGAGAAAGAAAACATAGAGATTATGGAAGTAAATATTCTCGCATTTATTGCTACTGCACTCTTCATTCTAGTTCCTACTGCCTTTTTACTTATAATTTACGTAAAAACGGTAAGTCAAAGTGACTAATTTTATTTAAACATGACTTCTTATTTCTTATCAATGTAATGACAATGATTGAATAAAAAAAATGAAAAAAGGATTTCAATTTCGGGTCTTAGTTTTAAATGAGATGCTCAGACTACAATCAACAGAATTCTATGAAATCCAGATAGTATGGTAGAAAGAAATCAAATCTATTTCTTTCTACCATACTATCTATTATTGTATTGTTGTGTATAACGTTTTACTCTATGTTATATTTATTCTATCAAAATAGAGGTTTAATATGGACCAATCTATAAATAGTTATTTTCATATTTATATATATCTATCATAGATATAGAATTGAAATTCGATATATATAGAATGTACATAACATTGGCATTTTTTTCTTTGTTTCATCTATTTGATTTGTATTGCTCTTATTCTTCTGATTTGAATTTCATTAATCTAGTCGAGTATTAATAAAATAACAAAATTCAATAGTTCAAAATTTTAAGAACCCAGCGATAAAACAATTGATACAGTTTGATCCCTTAACTCAATTAGTAGTACCTTTAGAGTCCACTTCTTCCCCATACTACAAGGGAAAGGGAAAATGTAAAAACGACCATTAAAGCAGCCCAAGCAAGACTTACTATATCCATGCAACTTTTGTCTCCTATCTCTATCAATATGAAGGAATTATTTCATTATTATTCACTAATTTTTATCGTATTATTTTCTTTTTTTTTTTCACTAAAAATTTTATAAGAATAGTGGAATCGTTGGTCCAGAATCAAAGAGAGATTCTGGGATAACACCATTGACGAAACAATGCAATAAATTCAATAAGAACATCTAAGAAGTTCTTATCTGATTTCTAGTATAATTCTGATTTCTAGTATAATTGAAAATATATATATATATTAAGCATAAATAAAAAATATCTAGAGATATCCCAGGAAGTATTAAGACAATGAATGTTACTAACAGGTAGGAATAAAAAGACCTATGTTTTATTTTGCTCGCCATTTCATTAAGTAAAAAGTAAAAAAATATAGAATCAAGATAGATTACTTTGCATACTCATACTCGTATTTGCATCTCTTATCTCCATTTGATCTAATCCTTACCGTCTCCCGATTCGTTATCTAAAATAATCGGAAAACAACCTCTGAAATTCTTTGACTAGAGGTTACCGAAAAGAAAGAATTTCATTTTTGAATTTGATTCAAATAATATATAATATATAAATATTATATTAAATAATAATATGACTAAAAAAAAGAATATTAAAAAATATTAAATTCGAAATTTTTAAATAAATAAATATAAAAAAAGCAAACCAATTAGATATTCAATTTAATTAATCTAACTAATATTGAATAAATCGAGAAGCATTCATATACTTTACATGAGTCTGTCAGGTTTTTCTTCAGCCCCCTCCCCAAAAATTAAATTAGATTTCCTGTCCAACCTATCCCTATCCAATCTAATTCAAGACCCTGTTAGTAAATTGACACTCCAGTTGTAGTGGAGTGAAGACTATCATTTCAAGATTTATCGATTCCTTTTCACTACTAGAATGAATTTTTCATTGAATCCGAGACGAAAAGATTTACTGCGTTTTAGAGAACAAACCTCCCGATACTTAGAATTTTGAATCAAACAAGTCTCAAGGGTCCTTTTCCCGCGCTTGCTTCCGCTGAAAAAAAAATAGAAAGTTTTCTATCAACAAAACGGAATAAACTATTTCAATTCTCTTGTCGATCAGGCGACACCCGGATTTGAACT